AAGATTACTACGTGATTTTTTGAATATGCCTATATCTATCGCTTTTGCTTCATTGATTTGATTCTCTCAATAGATACCGAGATTCATATTGGAAATAAAAAATATAGTAATTCAAACTATAAGACATAGGAGTAATTCAGATTGATCAGAACAAATAGATATAGCAAATAAATGGAATTGGATGCTATGTCAATCCCATATATGGAATTGATATTCGCATATATCAAGATAATATTGTAGATTGATATATAGATCCATATCAAATGCAGCCTCTATCTTTATTTTATTCCAGGGGGCAGCTTTATAACAAGAATCTAACTAATAAATAGTATGGTAGAAAGATTCATCTATTTCTTTCTACCATACTATCTATCTATTAGAATACTGCCGATTCTAGTCCACTTATTTCATTTAAGACATGAAATTGGAATCTTTTTCATTTTATTTCGTCAATTTTGGCTAAGAACTCAGAAGTCAAGTTTCATTCAAATTAGTTAATAATTAATCGTTTTGACTGACTGTTTTTACATAAATGATAAGTAGAAAAGCGGTAGGAACTAGAATAAATAGTGCAGTAGCAATAAATGCAAGAATATTTACTTCCATAATCTCATCGGTTTTTTACTTCGCAATAACTCGGGATTTAATCCCATAGAGATGATAAATCTTTGGCCTGTAAATTCAATGAATGAATATTACCTCTCGATGATCTTGAATCAGATCAATATCATGAATAACAATATCTGAACTATCAAATAAATTCGTCGTCGAGAATTGAATAGTATAACATAGGAAGTTCTTTTATCCATACCGCCCCAAACTTGGATTGCTGACCTAACCCAAAATTCCTTTATTTATTTATCATTTTTTATTATCTGTTCTTTTTTTCTCTCTAATCTATCTAGTTCCTTCTTGTACAATCATCTGATGAAGTCTCATCAAATAGCTCTTCCACTTCCAGTGGTCACATAGTTACAAACCCAAACAAACAATAAAAGCTAAATGGAAAAAGAAAGGAGTTTAGAACGAAACTATTTTTGACTTGGAAGACAAAGAAGTGTGATAAAGATGAGACCGTATAAAATGAATATTCATCAAATTTACTATTTCCCGATTTGTTCTTTCGTCGATGGGGCCTTAAAACAAAATGAAAAATAGGAAAAATGATTCATTCGCCTTTCTAAGAGGAGTAGGATCTTTGGTTGATCTGTCCTTCCCCCTCCTTTCTTCGTAGATTATTAGCCCCGGGACACCTATACCAAAAGCTCAGTGTGCAATTTGCATGAAATCTATTTTGCAACTTCAAACTAGTAAGTCAGGTTCCATAAATCCGTAGCCAGAAAAATAAATTGTTTTTTTTTGTTTTTTCTGGAAAGTATTTTCTTATATTCAATTTTGTATTGGACAAGAAAGGAATTCCTTTTGTGTATGCGCGCCTCAAAAAAGTATAGTACTCGATTCCATTACATGCATCGGGGGCAATCGAAAAAGCCAGCATTTCTTGGAATACTGACTATAATGCTACCAATAATTGTACTAATCCAACCGCATATGTCTTTCTCCTACCAAAAGGAAAGAAAAAAGAAATAAGGATTTCCCCTTTGCTTTGACAATGGAATTCTTCCCCCGGTCCCCTTCAGAAAAAGGGAGAGATTTTTTGATATATTTATTGGATCCGTCGGGACTGACGGGGCTCGAACCCGCAGCTTCCGCCTTGACAGGGCGGTGCTCTGACCAATTGAACTACAATCCCAGGGAAATACGGGATCTAGCAGAAAATTTGATTCTTTTTTATCTCCGGATCGGGTATTTCTGAAGTACAAAGGGAGTTATATCATCTCATGGCGGATTGGCGAATTATTGGGCCGAGCTGGATTTGAACCAGCGTAGACATATTGCCAACGAATTTACAGTCCGTCCCCATTAACCGCTCGGGCATCGACCCAGGAAGAATCAATTTTCGACTTATTGGTAATCCATGATCAATTTCCTTTCGTAGTACCCTACCCCCAGGGGAATTCGAATCCCCGCTGCCTCCTTGAAAGAGAGATGTCCTAAACCACTAGACGATGGGGGCCCGCTTGACCAACGGCCATCATACTATGATCATAGTATGATCCGTTTTTTGAAATTGTCAATATAATCAAATGATTCTAGCCGAGGGATCTTTCCCCCTTTCAGAATTGCATAGAATTGTTTTTTATTCGTCATTGACGAATTATTCATTAGAATCGACATTAGAAATCTAGTAGTAGTATTTTTTTTTTTTGAATTATTTCAATTGAATTTATTTCTATTCGAGTCGGTCTTGAAACAATTCATTGCATTTTCTCCTAGACTTCCTAGGTAAATCCATTTTATTATTCAACAATGAGCCACTAGACACTATGTATCTACTGCACGTACTTAATGCATATATACTTATGTTTATAATATATGTACATATAGATATTTTATCCACATAGTGAATAATTCCGGAATTAAATAAAAAAGGCCCTTT